CCTTCTAGTTTCCAGTCCGTTATCTAGTTTCTCTTCTCTCTCTCTTGTGAATGAATCTTTTTCGAAAGTGCACTTCGAACTCTTTCTATACCTAACCTCATAACGACCCTTGAAGTAAGATTATGTGAAACTGTCTGATTAAGTAAGTCTTCCGTGTACTAAGGTGAGAAGACGAGCATCATCTAAATAGAGATAAGGGGCTCGTAAGTATGTACGGAACTGATTACCACCCCTGGGCTTGAATCCAGCACTCCTCCTTAATGCCTCTTTGTTGGTTTTATTTATGAGTAGAGGTCTTGCTATTGCATTTTGTCTCTTTCATCTGGTGAATTTTGAACTTTCGGGGCATTGACTCAGACCAGGAAAGCATCCAATTCTAGCAGCTAGAATCAAGAAAGAAAATACCCTTATATTAGTAAGGGGTATTTTTAACTACAGGTAAGATTCACTACCTCTTCTATCAATATAGCTAGTATAAAGCCACTTCCTTTCCTGATTCAGTTTCTCTTTCGGGGTAATCCTCCTGCAGCTTATTTTGAAGCCTATGTTCCGGTTTCGGGGGATGAGTTTCCTGCCGCTATTTCATCTTTTTGTCTACTTTACTATTTCGAAGTCAAGCCTACATACACCTCCTGTCCTTCTACCTCCTCCCAGGGTAGTCGAGTAAGTACCACACACAAGGCAAAAGCTCTTGCTTGATCCGCCCTCCAAGGCCAAGGGCTACTGATTGTGCTTGTGCCAGCTACGTCTTTCCTCTACCTAAAGGTAAGGTATTGTGCCACCTCAAACTCAAAACTATATTTCTCAAACTCAAAACTATATTTATTACCCCTCCCCTCTTTCTACGGTACCGGAGGATCAGTTGCTGGAGAAGAGGAATCCTGTAGATCGGCGGAATCTCTGTTCTCACCCCCTCTCGCTAAAGAAAGGAACTAGTTAGGATATACCTTGGTATTGGTTCTCAACCCAGCGGAAGGGAAAGGCAGTGAAGAGGCTCCGGCTCCAAGGTCCAGCTTCTTTCTCTTTTGCTTAGATGGCACCTTGGCGAGGAATCTTTGAACCTAGAAAAACTAAGAGCTTCGTCCCTCCTCTCCTGTGAGGAAAGACCCACCTCGAGTTCAGTGGCTGCTTAGTAGAGCAAGGTTTAGTTCTTTTCTTCCTAAGGGCTTCACTGGTAAAGAATCCAAAGAGTTTCACTCAGTCATATACCCCCTCTACCAAAACCCAGATTCTCTGCTTTCGGGTTACCCCATTACCACTAAAGCTCGATATTGATCTTGATCCCTATCCTTTCTTTGATTAAAGAAGGAGCCTTCACTCCGCCCCAGCTACCTTTACCCTCTTTAGGAAGAGTTCTCGTATTGTGATTGATCCTTTGGTGTATCACTCTCGATCATCTCCCACATAGATGTATAAGAGGGTATAAATTATTTACCTTTAATCGATCTAAGATGAAGAGGTGCTTCCATATACATTAAGATATAAAGAAGCACATTTAGGACTAAAGAGATTCAAGGAGAAAGGGTCCTTCAAAATTAGGAGTAGGAGACCTCCATACCTTGGATCCCTTACATCCAAAGGTCCAATTTTATTCCAGACATTCCTCAAAGGACTTAGGTTTGACTCTTTTATAATAATTATAAGTTTTTTAGCTTTTTTAAGCTTAATCTTTCTTTTATTCCAGGGCTTGTAACCTCAAACTTCTAGCTCAACTAAGAAGAGGGCTTCATTATATTCACACTAGCAGTTAGGTTTGGAAAGCAACCCTTAAAGAAAGAACTGCATCATGGCCATAAGTTGGGGGAAATATAAGGTTACCCACCACCCGAGGGATAATAATCTTTTTCCTATCAGGCTTTGTCGAGTTAGCTTCAAAGCTTTGCTCCTTGTAATTCCTATCCTAACGCTTTGCTTTCTTCGTTTGCATCCGCTGTTGGATAATCCAAGCCAAGTCGACTCTCCCTTTTCCTCCCCAGCTAATTTTATAAGAGAACAGCTTTTAAGGTTGAGTTAGCAAGTCCCAGGGTATGCCCCGTCCTCTGTATTAGTTGAGAATCTTTCATCTTCTCTCCCTGCGGTTTATCCTATACAGATCCTCTCTGCCTTTGGCTGAGCCCTCGCTCTCCTTCCCTTCCGATAGCTCCTTCCTCTGTCGAGTTAGCCACGTCTTTCTCACCCTTCGCGGGATATGGCACCTCCTTTGAAAGAGAATCGGGATCGAGTTAGCACCTGCTTTCAGTCGAGCTTCTTTCCGGTAAGACATATCCAAAAGACCAGTTCCCTACCCTACTTTCCTGTGATGAAAGAAAAGGGCTTTATGCCCCGGTTTAGTACTCGTGGAAAAGAACCTTTGCTTCGGTCGAATTCGAATACCCCACTCCCTTTTTAGTTCTTTCAGAATAAAGATTTTATTGAGGAATCTCCTTGCTACGAATCTACTGAAGGAGAATCTTTGGTTTAGAGTTTAGAGGGTGAGTCTTGCCCCCCTGAGTCGAGCTTTCTTCAAACGTTGTGTCAGCATCTCCGAACCTTGGCGAGGAATCTTTCCTATCTGGCTCAAGATCCTCTTAGTCAATCCATTTGAAATGGAACTTCTAGCCACTGGGTCAACGTTAACTCCACAAAGATTTTCGAGTTAGCTTCTGCTTACCTGCATTAGAAGTAAAGTCTTGGTACCAGTTACATACTTTTCTACCGGACTGATTCGTTTTAATTTCCTATCCTCCCCACCCCAAGAGCTTCTCTCCTAAACTAACTGGATGACCTCCGTGCCGTGGAGGCGAAGTCAAGCTGGCAACCTCCCTTACCTTACTTTTAGTGCTTTTAGTCTCGCCAATGCCTTCAGTCGAGTTAAACTTTCCAGCTACTCTGTACTCTTCTCTTACAGATGAAGTTTTAGAGATTTCGCTTTACCAAACCTTCTTCCAGAAGTCAAAGATTTTACAACCCTAGTTAGATTGTTATATTGGAATACAATATACTTAGCTAGCTGTGTTTTAGTCCCTCCTAAACCCTTCACTCCTCTAAACTTCCTATTCTTACCTACCCGCCTTCTTATGATCTAACTGCCCTTCTTCGACTAGTGCTATCAGTGCACTCCTTGCCTTAAGCCCAGATCCGTGCTCGGTTAACCTTCTTTCCTTTCCTCTTTCCCCTTAGTCGAGCATATTACACTAACCTTGTTAAGCTGGAATATAGGGATTCTTTTAGGCTTTCTTTGGGTTCAGTTAACCCCAACATAAGCCTGAAAGCATCAGGAGTCTTCCCACCGCTACTCTTATTCTTCCGTCACTCCGGGAATCAACTCCCAGCCAAGAAGTGAAGAGTGAGACTCCTGTCCTTTCCCTTTCTAATCTAAGAGCTTCTTCCCTCTCTTTAAGTTCCTAACCCGCATGAGAAAGCTTCTATTCTTTTCGTGTCGTGACTCGATTGAAGCCCTTCTTTCTTTGTAGCTATTCAAAGGGTATTAAATCAGGAGGTTCAGAAGCAGAAGGTAGGACTAGTCTGGGTATGAATCAAATCCTTTCCTAGGGTGAGTCCTTATGTAAGTAGAAGGCAGCCATCTAAGAGATGTTACTAGTCTGTATGCAAAGCCTCCTAGTCCCATCCCCTTCTGTAATAGGAACTCCCTGCGGGCGCTATCCTATAAGCAGACGCAACTAGAAGACATTATTGTCTTTATCTAAGTTAGAGGCTTTTATATAGCTTAAACCCTTTCCTTTTCCCAGGTATTCAAAATAATCTTTCTAAAGTGCGGATGAGAGAACCAGACAGCTTCACACCTGAAGGGACGATTAGAGGGTTTAGCAGAATGCATACCTTCCATGTAAATGATCATAGGATAGTAGTCTGAGGTGGTACGAGGGATGTTTCCAACCACAGCTTATGGTAAAATCTCTTTCAACTTCTACTTTACTAAGGCTAGATCCAATCGAAGCAGCGTCTTAGCTAACCCTTCCCTACCATTGGTCCAAGTGGTCTAGGACTACAGCATGCCAAATCCATTAGACCACAACGATGAAATTTGATGCAAACTTCTCAGCTCTCCTACGATTAGACGTAGTGTCGTTTCTGAAACTCCTTCTATCTTCCAACCTAAAGAAATCATGGAAATCCCCTGCTAGCATCGATGGGTACTGGTCATATTGTTCAGCCATTCTATTGATATTCTTCCCTTTATAACTGGACTCGATCTATACCGGACTAATGAGATCTCAATTCAACATTGAGCCTTTCCTTTCTTGTTTCTCCTTTCTATGTAGATGGATTGATTGCGGGTTTCTCCAACTCGATTCTCAGTTTCTCCTTTTCCTTTGGCTTTCAACACTAGAAAAGTTCGCGGAAAGAAAGAATTGGTATTTCAAAAAAAAGGGAGTATGGAAGACTTCTATGAGACTTTGATTTAATAGCTCCGGCCAGAGAATAGATTGTTGCATTGAGCAGGGGAGACGGATCTGCTTCGTTGCGGCCCGAAGCTCATCTCCTGCTCTTAGCCATCCGAATTCTCTGTCATTTTCTGTAATATTAAGTGTTTTAAGATGTTGTAATAAATGTTCTAGTTGAAAGAAATTCCACCTCCTCTCATCCCTTAGCTCTTTGATGAACTCTTCGAGAGTATAGGCGTAGGCTCATGACTCTTGAAAGTGAATATCGCTCGCAAGGGCCGCCCTGATAGTGGAACCCTTCAACGGAAAATTGCGTATGCTAGCTCCAATGAGTAGTAGAGGAAAGCTCGGCCTCAGCGCGTCCTACTTGTGTCGTGTTTTAAGCCTGCTATGCATCCTTGTTCCATCTACCATTCCTGACAATCCATTTCAGGTATGCCCGCTGCTTCGTCCACAATTACTGAAAATCCATCCTATCTTTATTGGGATCATACCCCCTTGGACTTTACTATTTTTTATCTGTTTAAGGAATTATTCCCTGGGCTTTCAATGGGCCCACGCCTTCTCGATACTACCCTCTAAGAAGAGATGCGCAAGACTGGGATACATAGTCTGAGCAAAAATACCCCTATCAAAAATAAGACTCTTTAGAGAAAAAATACCCCTTGGCGGATTAAGCTTTTTACCTAGAATACCCCCAACATACCCAACTATTTGAGCAAGAGTTGCCGTTTCGTCGAATGCTATTAGGAAAACTTTTCAAAACGTATGTGTGAAACCGAGTATGTGACCATAACTGACACCGTTTTAGGAAGAAATTCGTCGGATACACTTCTCGGAGATGGGAGTGGAGTGATTTCAGGAGAGATAACCGGGGTAGAAGCCTCCGAGAAACCTGATGAGGGGATTATCGGGAACTCCTCCAAAGCAAAAATCTTTAGAGAGAAAAAAGGGGTTTGGAGATCTGAGAGAGGAAGTAGGCTTTAGAGAAAAAGTCCCTCTTGTGCCGGTAGTAGGGAAAGCAGCTGAGATAGAGAGAGCAGTTATCCCTTAAAGTCCTTTATGGATTTCGAGTCGGGAATAGAGCAGTGGCTTAGATCCCCTGATCGAGTAATGGGGTTTGTTTTTCTCTCGTTCACGTTGATAGCCCGGGTTCAGCTCAAGCTGCTGCGAAAGAATTCGTCGAAGGGGTGGAACGAGCTTACCTTTTAGAGTAAGGGGAAAGGGCTTTTTTTTTTTATAGAGAGATAGAGAGCAGATTAAGCTTAAGCGGTACCTGATGAACCCACCAGTACTGGTCCCACCAACGCCGGTAAGACCCCCACTTTATCAGTTAATGCCTGAACTGAAAGACTTCTTTCTTTTTTGATCCTGTGTCGATGCCCAGGTAGTGTCCAGCTGAGAGGATCCTGTCTTTCACGGGTCATTCCTAGTACCCTTGGAAAGCGAAAGGATGCTCTATTCCCTCACACCGGTGACCCGGAAGCTAGGTACTATGGTTCAATGGGCGAGGATGCTAGGTTACCAGGTTCTCAAATTGGGTATTGAACCCTCTCTCCCTCCTGCTGCAACCTTTGCCTCTATCTCTACTTCTGGGTCTCGATCTCGAACTCAAACTGATGCCTAGCTGCCTGAATCTCTGCTTCCTTCTACTACCACCGGGCTAGCGTTACCAGTCATTCTGGAAGTGTGCTTGTGGGGAATGTTTGGAATGATTCCTTAGATTGTGAGGAAAGTGAAAGAGACCGTGAATGTAATCCACTCAAAGTCTCAACTTTAGACTACCTGAGGCAGAAGAAGAAGAATAAGTCCTCCTTACCTAACGTGCCTCACCAAGAGCTTCCACGGACTCCAGGTAAATATAAATCCCCTCCATCTCAGGTCAGTTAAAGGTATGTAAGCCGACACTGACGCAGAGACATATGCTGTTGTTTCAGCAAATGAAGAATAGGATTTCCTCCCTTTGAAGGTAGGTAAATGGGTATACTACAGAATCGGAGCAGAGGAAGGGCTTAGATGGAAATGAAATTTGAGATTGAGTTGCCACTAAGGGAGCTCGGTAAGGTTTGGAAGGAAGGATTGGGGGCTGGGGTTGGTGATCTTAGGTCGAAGTACTTCTTCTCCCTCGATCTGTCTTCGTTGGAAGGTTGGGTTTTCCCTCTCTCATAATGTCGTGAGAGGCTTTTCCCCCTTCTGTGCAGCCTGATTCTAATTTCGTAAATAGAATTGGCTTCGCTTCTCCTGTCGCGAGAGGGCGAGGTGGCGCCCGTCTGGGCCCTAAGTAACGATGTTGATCCTTGATCCGAGTATAGAAGAAATGAAGTTTCGATTTGGTGAGCATAAGAAGACGCATCCGAAGAGGCTGAATCTGAAACATACGCTTAAACAGACGATGAAGCCGAAACGCAAAAATTTCATTTTCTTTTTGTTGGGGGTTTGTCTAGAACAACAGAATCAAGAGGAGCGGAGCGAACAAAATCCGCTTTGGAGTGAATTCCCGCCCCGCGCTAATTGAGCCGTAGATTATGAGCTTACTGATTCAAAGCTCTCATGAGATCTCGTTGGCATGCCCTACAAAATGAAAAGGAAGTCGCAGGAGCAACTTAAGAGTTCTAATTCCCCGACTCCGTTCCTTAGCACAAGCGCTAAGCGATAATAATTCCTATTTTTTAGTGTTCTTTCCACTTCAACATTAACTTCGTTAGCTAACTAAGTTGTTGATCCTCGCCCATCTTTGGCTGCCTGTGAGGAGGTTTATGTTGGACCTATGCGATCTCGTTACAACGTTCTTTTTTTTTACAGGTTCAAACTTCAATCTTGAAGCATGGGCGGTGGTCGGATGAACAGAATGTCCGAGTAAGGAGAACTAGCCAAGCTTCTTCACAAGCGAAGGAATTGCAGCCTAACCATCTGTGAGATCGGAGACTTCGAGAGGCGCCCCAGTCCTCTTTAACGCCACTCTTTCCGAGTCTCGTTTGATGAACGGATCTACTACAAGAGGTGAAAGCACTTCGTTGTTCAATCTCGATCTGCCAACAGTCAATCTAAAAGAGGCCTTGCTTCTTTTCTTCATCCGTATTCGGATTTGCCTTGCTTGGTCAGGACTAAGTCATAAGCGACTAAAGAATCCGCCTTTAGCTCCGTGGCTCTAGCCGGCAAGGGACAAGGATAGAAAAGAGTTCCCAAATGGAGGGCGGTGGGCCCCCTTCAAAGAACTTTTTTCTTCCGCTACATTCCTATCATTCGTTCTTTCCTTCTTTCTTGCTGTAGGCTTTCATACCAATTGATATGGATCGTTCCCAAATGCTACCTCTTGGGCTAAAGCCCTCTTCCGATGCCTTTTATTCTTCATAGTGATCTCCTCTACCCGCCGAACCGCAGAACCGCTACCTCTCGTCCCTTATCTTCTTATCTGATTTACTGTCCGTCCCGTTACCTCTATTTTTAGGGATTATGACCAGCAACTGGCACACCATAAAGAATAGGCTTTTGGCTGAAAAGAATCATAGCATTGCCTCTGTCTTCATGCAAAACACGTCTACCACGCTGTGAGCAAGCCGCGGGTCTAAGCCACAGGAACAGGAAGGAGTCACTCTTGTTGTTATAGCTGTTGTTCGCTTGGCTTTAGCTCGTCTTTCTCTTTCTATTGAACAATATGAATTGCCAAATCTATAGGCTATGTCAATAGTCATCGCCTTGTCTGACTTCCGTCTTCCATTAGCACTGCCTCGGTATACAACCAACCATTCCATATTCATTGCCTCCTCGTATTACAAAGTAACCAGATCTCCTCACTCGAGTTCTTTGCATTGAGCTCGCTCGGTTCGTCTGTTCATTGGAGGAAAGCGTTTATGGAGCTTCATGTATCAGCCCGCTGTCCTTCTGTCTCTGATCCCCAATATGAGTGAGACCAAGAGGGCTGACTGGAGTTCCACAAATCAGCTGGTCATGTCATGGCTTCTCAATGCAATTGAGCCTACAATTGCTACCAGTCTTATGTTTATGGCATCGGCTAAACAGGTATGGTCTTTTATTTCCATGATCTTTATTCCATAGGAAATGAAGCTAAGATATTCCAGCTTGAATAAGAAGTCCAAAATCTTAGTCAGGGGGATATGACTGTTGCTGAGTACTATACTCAACTTAAGACCATATGGTAAGAGATCTTCTTATATCAACAAGTTCTTTCCTGCACTTGTGATTGTTCCAATGCCCAATGAAAACAGAGGTTATGCAAAAGTTAACTTCTCCTTTTTCACGTAGAGCAGGGTTTCCCTCAATGTAGAGGCCTTAGAAGTTCCCTAGGTACTCCCCAGATCACGAGTACTGATAGATATTGGGTCTACCCATCGGCCTTCTGTAATAGGGCACTAAATCAATCCCCAATCGATCGCTCGCCAGTTGCGAGCTACTCCTTCTCTTCCTATCACTAGGTCGGTCCGTCGGATTATAGTGCTCGACGATTCTATTCTATTAGTCTGGTACTGGTATCCTTCGTTCCCGAAGAATTCGAGTCAACGGCAGAATCGATCAATCGCCCCAGGTGTAAGGCCTATATAGTTTAAAAGAAAGTATGACCGCGGTCCTTTCCTTGGTTTAGGGATGAGGGTGGTGTGCTCTATCCGAATTTCAGGTGTGCTCTTGTGAGTGGGGATGTGTGTTGTGCCAGAAGGGGCGTACCAAGTAGGTGATTCAAATTATTGCATATAGAAAGAGAGAGTCGGAACTTTGGAGAGCTATCGACCCGGATGGAAAACAAGAGTTTATTTATACTATATAGATAGGTTCTTCTTTTCTTTCTTATCAATGAAGAAGAGAGCATAATGGGTACAGGAGGCTTCATTACGAGAGTGGAGTGCTTGCTTGGATCAAGTCGCGTAGCCGCTTTCCTTGCAGATTTTAGGGATTCAATTTCAAAGTTTATTATCTAGGCTTCGATTAGCATGTGTTAAGAATATGATCCTTCCTTGCTCGGTTGAGCAAGCCTAAAATCCCTGCCTTAAAAGTTCTAACAAAACAAGCAAGAAGCAAGTAAACTACCTTCCCAGCTCTATGCTTAAGACAAAGCAGCCCTCTAAGGCTTTCCAGCGCCAGAAACATACCTCGCTCACACCTTAACTGAAGGAAGGTGCTCCACAAAACTGGCTTCGCCGCCCTCCTTTTAAGTGAAGATGTTTTCCTGGGAGTTTTTTTTTCGTTTTTATCAAAAGAAATAGTTGAAATAAATGGGAGGAAATGGAAAGGCCGAGATGGAAAAGAGTGAATTAAACTGAAACCGGGTGTCTGCAATTATTGAAGAGATTAAGCATAGGGAGAGTTGCATAGGATACTGCCACTTAAAGCAGTACTAAGACAGTTATTTTATCTCTGTAAAATGTTCCAGAGCGTAATAACGAGGTTTTCAAGCAAGCTGGAATAACTTACTTATATATCACATTAGAGAATAAACCTTTCTCCTTCCGAATGCGGCGAAGCGAGCTAGGTTGCCGGGAGAAATCCTCTTCCCTTAGTTTATGCTAATCGATTGAGTAGTCATGGGAGTCGCATTAAAGCCCCTATGGAGGCTTCTTGCTACTGCCCTACCATAAGAGCAATAAGCCAGCCACAGGCAAGCAACCTCTTGAGTCTCTAACTTCCGAATCCGAATGCCCAAAAGATCTACTGGTCGGCCACTGCTGCCTACGATCCAGTGTGCAGGGTGCTCGCTGATCGGAAACCTTTCCCAAGAAAGATCACTGAAGGGCTCTTCAAGGTAAGCAAAGCGTTACTAACCTAATACCGAATAGAAGCCAATTCCCCCCAGTGAAGACACTCTGGTTCGAAAAGGGCCGCGCTCTCTAGCTAGGATCTGATTTGCTATGTCCCCATTCCATCGGTAGAGAATCCGGTTCCTATCCCACTCGTCGGTTTATCTATTTATGATTGAGCTAACTGACTGAAACCTTTCCACTGCGGTCGGGTGGGACCTAGATGGCTGGTGGATCAACGGTGAGCCGTTCAACCAGGGATCTATCCATAGTTTTGTGTCAGTTCCCGTTCCAATGAAGTAAGAGATCCCCTCAAGGACTATCGATTTGGCCGCGGCTATTGACCTCCAGTCGAAGGAGGCAGATGGTTTAACTGTAGCCGCTAGCGGGGTGATTCCTGTGGGAAGCACTTGTCTTTCATTACCTGAGCAGGCACTCTGGGTTAGTGACCAGTCTCCAGAGTAGCTTGTCCATAAAAGCTCCAGTTTACCAGGTGGAGCTACAAATAGGAGGATGGAAAGGGACGACTAATTTCACTGTGGCGCCCCTAGACGATTTGATTTCAAGGTCGTCTTAGGGATAGAGTTCTTGGAACCAACCAAAGCCGTCCATATGCTAGCCGTACGCTCTCCCTTTATGCAAACAAAGGTGTGCGCAAGGAAGAAACTAAAGCAAGAACCAGAACGATCCACCAATCAAATCAGTGAAAAACGCTCTCCATTTTCACTTGGCTTGAAGGCTTACTGCTGGTTTGGCGAGTTTAGTGATCATGGCTGGCTCACCTGATCTATCAGCGGAGTAGTAAGCCCCCTTGGGATAATCATCAATATCTCTTCCTATCTAAATGAGATGAGATTAGGAGGGCGCCCTTTTTAAAGAGCCAGCGTGTCTTTCAATCTATTGGCAATTACCTTAGTCATTCTCTTATACAGTGTAGTCCCTATAGGGCCTCGGTCTAGTGAGGTTTTGCTTTTTTGGGCCAGGAAGAAGGATTGAATTGCACCTGGTTTGCTTCTGTTCGACTTCAATTACCATATGGAGATGAAGGTCGTCCTTAATTATGTTCCAGCACTGCCCCTGAATCAATCAACCAAGTAGAAGTTGAAGTTCAGTTGGAATCCATCTAATCTAGTAGCTTTTGACTATGAGCACCTCCCCTGTTTTTGATGGATAGCTTACAAAATTTAAGAATTTTTTTTTGCCTCGGGGACTCTTTCAAATATTTGATGGACTGCTGCTATATGCTGTTGGCTCGATAAGATGGATAAGTGTGATAACAATTTCATAACTTTCTATCCTTATCCCCTCATGCTGAACCAGAACCCGGCCTGTTGGGCATTTCAAATTAAGAAAAGTGTGGATTAGCTGTTTGCTTACTGGCTTCATATAATTCAGAAAACACTAGTTTTCTCGAAGCCTCTTGTTCATATCTCTCATCAAAAGGTGCTATTCGATAATGTCTATCTAGCAGACCCCCGCCAACCAATCGCTGTTAGCAGCTTCTGCTTGTTCTTTCTCGCTTGTTCATTCCTCGTAAGTGTAACGGACTCAGAGGCTGCGCATTGCCCTAAGAATCTTAAGTTTGATCTTTCTTATGAAGGGCAAAGACCCCTGCGATATCTTTCTGTATGGATTCCTTGCCTTTGAATCAAAGTCTATGATAGGGCCCGGGGTCACTTCGACTTCCCTTTTTCTACAGGTATTGGGGTCTTCCGATGAAGGCTCAAATCAGGTGATTTTACCACTTCCGGCGGTAGCTCAAATTGGAGAGGATTAGAGGTCTTCTCCCGCATTCCTCAAGAGAGAGGCGGGCAGCCGAAAATGCTGTTAGCTCAATGCCTCTTGTTTCTTCCTTCCTGCCTGTTGTTTCTTGCTCGGCGCTTGCCGCTTCTTCTTGTTTGTTGCTTTGCTTGCTCCTTCTTTCTGCGGGTAAGGAGCTCGGTGGGGAAGGAGAGTGAATGCAGCTTAGCTTCTTTCGGTTGAACGAGTAGACTACCTTTCCTTTTAAGTCACGCGAGTAAACTTCCTAACTTCTTGCTCTTGTGTTGTAGTTATTATCCTAGGTGATATGCCTGGTCACAAAGAACTCGCTCGTCGTAAGTGAGGCGAGCGCGGAGACTATTCTTCTTTCTTAAGATCTTTATTCTCGCTAGTCAGGAATTTCTTGACTTTTTATACGAAAACAGGTCCAACGGGGGCTACGAAAGCCGTAGTAACATATTTGTCTTGCTATGAAAAGAATGCCTTACCGGACGCTACACGTATGATCCAGCTCCCGGCTCCTTAGTTTCGTCAATAGAAAGAGGCATTCGCCGAGGAAGAAAAGATCAAATCTACGGCCATTCTCGTTTGACCAAAGAAGGGACGCCAGGGTACGCCAGAGTGTAGATGGCCCCGAACGCCTTTCTTTTTAAGCCCCGTTCAAGTCCTCTTTTGAGTATGATTTTACTTCGTGTTAGGAAATGTTTATAGTCTTCTTTTCCCCAACCCTGACTTTCTGGTGCTAAACCATATCAAAGACATATTGCATATATAGATAGAAAGTAGCATTCGAAGCTCTCTGAGTGGGGCAGGTGCACCATTCATTCCTTATTACTTGAAGCGCCTTGTCGGTGATACATTTTTTGTCTACTCTTCCCCCCTACTAAATCTGTCTTGCTTGGAATAAACTGAGAAAGAAGAGATCGAGCTAGGAAAGGTGTGTATATGATGAGAGCTAGAATATCTTTAGTAAAGAAGCATTCCCCAGGCGAGCTATTCATCTTAGATCTTCCTGCCTTTCCATCTCATCTTGAACACTTCTCTGACTACGGCTTGCCCGCGAGAACCCTACTGAGCTTCATTAAGCTGTTGGAAAAAAGGAATTCACAGTCAAAGACGGACCGAAGCGAGTAAACTACCTCCTAGGATTGAGATAGATACGAGACTGGCCCTGAACTCCAGCGAACCACTACAGGACCCGAATTGGACTGAACCCCCGCCTAGGCACTCCTACAACGGATAGAGCCTTGACTTCTTTTCTTCGGGGGATGCCTTAAACTAATAATCCCGTACTAGCTTTTCTAAGTAGAGCTGCGCTCTCCCTATAACGCCGCAAATCCCAATAGAACGAAGAACTTACCCTATTATTATATTACCCAAACGAGGAGATAGACTATCAGCTTACCACTTACTTAGATACGGCTGAAGCAGAGCCGGGGAACGAGACGGGTTGAGGTTGAACCAGGAAAACAAGCCACAAAGACGGTGTTTGAGCCCGCTGCCCCTTTCTATTACAATTTCTTTCCCTACTCCTTAACCTTGGAGCTCTAGATAAGATCTACCCTTCAGTGAGCTACGGACTATCTCCATTTAGTCCTACTTGACTGGCTCACGTACTATGAGCCTATCCCCGCGCATGAGAAGAGGAGTGAGAGAGAGCCCATCACCTTACTAGAAATAGAACTAGAAAGCCCATCCCCTTCCTCCAATTCCATATAAGATATGCCTTTACTTTCACTCCCTACTGAACTGACTCTTCCTCTCCCTTTGAAGCTAAAGCTCCCCTTGCCCACTAGAGCATTTCCTCCTATAAGATATTTTCTTTATTCCTACTTCCTTCAATGAGCTACTTGACTTCCCTTCCCTCAGGCACAGGAACACTTCTACCGGTAGACTGCGGGAAACCGTTCTAACTAGTTGCTTTGCTTCCTTACTCAACGTGATAACTAGTTGAGTGAATTTCATTTCCTATGCTATTGATATTCCATATCTCCTTGAGTATGCTTCTGCCCTAAGAAAGAGTAGAGGTAAGTTTACTTACACTAGACTGAGATCTTGAGCTTTCCTAAACTACTTTCCTAAATAGTGAGATATTGAGCCCATTCCCTTCCTATTAGCCCCTTCTTCTTCTGCCCGAGGGCACTTGAAGACTGCTAGCTCGCCTTCTGATTCTGCCTTAAACTAATCAATAGTGCTCGCTTTGAATCAATATAACTAGACTCGATCTTGACCTGAGACGAAATGGGACTCCTACTTGCTTGCAACAGCCTCTTCCTCGTGAGCTACGCCCATTCCGGGTCTTCAAAAATGGGAAACATCATATTGAAGATGTCTTGCTTCTAGACAATGGTCTTTATGTGTTCAAGATGAGAAGTGAGGAAGCTTGTCTAGCCATTCTAGGAAAGGGTCCTTACTATATTCTATTGCTGGAAAGTGGATGATTCTAAGGAAATCCAGACTTTATCGAAGAGTCACAAGTATACCAGTGTGGGTGAAATTCTAGAACATCCCTTTGTTGTTGTGGACACCGGAGGGGATGGAATTTTTAGGTAGCATTATTGGAAAGCCCCTATACTTTGATAGTCCTACTAGTACCATGAGAGCTTCTTCTTTTGCTAGAATATGTATTGAGATGAAGAGAAGTCTTTATGTACTCCTAGATCGTCGGAGGCAAAGAACCGGTCAAGGTGGAAGTGCTAGTTTTATGGAAACCGCCTCGTTGCACTAAGTGTGAGACCTTCGGTCATTCTACGGTTGAATGTCCTCTTTCTAGTGCTATGTCTAGTGGGGCCAAGCAAGAATGAAAGATGAAATAAGGTAGGACTCAGACAGGGTTAGAGAAGGAAACCCAGTTAAAACAAGGGAGTTCACCATCGTACCTTCTAATGGACTTGGAGGGGAGCGAGCGTATAGGCTCCACCTTTCTAGGAGGAGCAAGATGAGAATCAGAATATTGATTCAACGAACAAATTGGAGGCATTGAAGTCTTACCAGGAAGTAGATTCGTGTAGTGATGAGGAGGAGCAAGTAGAAGATTGGAATACTTCACCTCGCTCCATTGCTTCCATAAAGGATAATGTGGCTAAGAGGATTCTTAGAGCGAAGATTCATGAAATGAAGATGGCTAGGTGGAAAGTAGGATCCCGGTTATCTCTATCCCTGCGGTAGCCACCTTAGTTTATGTTTCCTCCTCCCTCGGGTTGTGAGGGTTGGTGCTCTAGGTTGAAATCTAGAGCTTAGTATCTCCTTGTATAGGGAAGCTTACAGTATTATGCTGCATAAGGACCGTTCAGGGTGGTAACTCATTGACTTCCAACAATGGGATTCTTCTATTAGAACTGAAACTCATGGATTGACCAAATCCTCATATTCCACCAGAAGACTGAAACTGAAATGACAGGATTTCCTGAAAGCCTTCTTTCGGCAATGGCAGATTTTGAGCTTTGACTTGCTTGCCTGGTGGACTTGCGGAGAGCTTTGAGAGGAAGCAGATCCTCAGAGGGTGGAGCGGTCTTTTGTTAACTGACTGGTTGTAGGTTCGAATCTTACTTGGGATTTATTTACTGTTGAGGGAGTGGAGTGGACCGCACATGAACAGCGATATGCTAGCACGGAAGATTCAACGGCTCGAGTATTACTGGACTACAAAGGACACCGATTGCTGCAAATATGTCATTGTTGTTATTGGCTAGCAGTAAGAAGCCTACTACAACATATTGTATGCACGGGGGAGGAGATATTGGAGTGGGGCACCCCCGGTGCAATGGAAGAGGTTAATCGAATGAGGAAGAAAAGAATGTCGACCGTTAGCGAGAAGAAAAAGCGAGAGCCTCCGCTCTCTCCACAATATCCTTAAAGACCTCTCTCGTCAGGGAGTAGCGGTAGTGCCGTCTTTCGCCCACGGTGGTCCGGGGGGCTGTTCCTGGCTTCACAGCGTATGGCCCCAACGTGCCTATCCTATACTGTTGCGAATGGTATCTCTGATTCTTGCAAGCTTTCAGACATCCTTGTCTTGGGTTCTAAACCGTGTGATCCAGCTGGGGCTTCTGAAGTGGGTAACGGATCAAGATTCTCGTCCTGGTTCTTCTGGCCCAATTGTAACATCTGAATGTGGATTTTTCTGCTCGTCCTAAGAGCTCCAGCTATGCGGGTATTCTTTTTCCTCCTCTAGGGCTTCCATGGATGCTCATTCATTTTATCTTCTTGGCCTCAACACCCCTGTTGAACCTGTTGTGGATAATGGAAGGATTCAAGTTCTTCCTCCGAAAGGTCTTTCGGACGAAGGGAAAGTGGAGTGGGAGAATACTTTTTTAGGCCACTTCGTAGGCCGGAAACTGCCTTATTCGGCTGCTAATACCCTAGCACACAGGCTGTGGAGTGATGATAGGCTGGATGAGGTCTTATCCGCTGAAAACGGGTATTTTTTTTTTCCGGACAGTTATCCCCGTAAATAACCGAGACCACACAACTCCATTTACCAACAATTTCTTGAACCCTACAATGCATGCACTGATCCGATTGACCAATAACTGCAACCTGAACTGCACTCGGGTCCCAACACAGAAGGAAGAGTAAGCCAATAGTCTCCCGAGGAAAGAAGGAAATGGCACATTGACATTAATCTTCCTCTCTAAGGGTTTACGACGCTCGAATAAGCATCCCGTCGAATCAGCTGTTACTGTTCTCGAATGCCCTGTTGCTGCAAGAATGCCTTCTTAGGAAGAATAGGCAGCTATTGAATCAGCTCTGACTCTTAGAGAATACGCTGTTTTCAGGTTTGAAGGCAGAATGCGCTCTTGGGAATCGAATAGGACAGAGAGTTTCTCATCTCGGGCAAATTAAATGATGGGCAATTCAAAATAGAAGTGGGCAAAGAGAAAGGCTGCCAGTTGCTATTGAATCCGGAATAAGGCAATCCTTATTTAATATTAACATAACATATGCCAACATAAGCATAAGACACAAAGTGGATGCATCGAATAATGCCCTCTTATAAGTATAAGGAAGATTTTTATGTGCGCAGAGGATTCATCTTTCAACAGCATTTCCGACATTCACCATCAAAAAGAGGATTTTACACTAGCACTAGGATCTGTCTATGCGGATGAGCATCCGCTTTTCGGCATATCGATACTTCTTCTTCCTCAGCGACTTGGCAATAACCTGATTCCACATGGGCAAGGAAAGGCAATGAATATTGTTTAGATATCCCCGTCAAAGCAAGGAGCTGTTAGCTAGATGTCTGCCTCTTTTCTTTGTGACAGTTCACTTTTGTTTCTTTTTCCAGGGAGGCGGTGTAGTTGGAATGTATTGGCAAGAATAGGCTGCACAAATCGTCTGTTTGAAAGAAGGAGTTGTAGATATTTTGAATTGGACTGAAAGCAGGAAACATTTCAAGCAATCCAAGACTCTCTCTCTTCCTTCCCTTCTAGCAGCAATTCCATAGCTTCGTGAAAACAACCTATTTTGATTCGTAGATGCTTTTAATATTTCGAGTTTTCTAAGGCATCTGTCTCCTACTCCTGACCTGAACCCTCTTGGCCGGTTGGTTAGCTGCTGACTCTTTGGACAATAAGGGCCATGCTCAGTTACCCAGGATGAATAAAAACAAGAATAATTCCTCCTCTTCGAGGTGGAGGATAAGGTAACCCTGACTGGTTGTCTCTTTCTTTTGTCAGCGATGGTTTTTGCTTGCTGGAATGTCAGGGGCCTTAATGACCCATTAAAAGAAGGAGAGGTCAGGAAATTGATCTCTGAGCATCGTCTGTCCCTTTGCGGTCTCATTGAGACTAGGGTGAAGGAAATTAATAAAGGTTCTCTTTTGATGGCTTTGGCTAGGGAGTGGAAAGCGTTATGTAATTATCAGTGTGCCCCTAATGGCAGAATTTTGCTTTGTTGGAACCTCATGGGTAAGGAGTTGGATCTTGTTCTTCTTGGCCAATCTGCGCAAGTTATTCATTGTAGAGTTTCGGCCAAATCTAGGGCTTGGAGTTGCATTCCTTCTTTTGTTTACGGTGAAAATTGTCATTCGAAGAGGAAAGCCTTGATCGATATGAGTGATTTTTCCTCTTTTCCTTCTCTTGTGGGTGATAATCCTTGGTTGGTGATTGGGGATTTCAATGCGATCAGATGGAATCACGAGAGATTGGGCCGTTCTCGGGACTGGCCGGATTGGATGGGAGACCTTGATAATCGTGTACTTTCTGCGGGGCTCTTTGATCTTCGGTTTTGTGGCCTTCTCTTTTCCTGGTCTAATAGGAGGGAAGATGACCCCATTCTGAAAAAGCTGGATAGGGCCCTGGTTAACTGTAGTTGGGAGGCCTCCTTCTCCGGGTCGGAAGTTTCTTTCTTACCTGCTGGGGTATCGGCCACTCACCCATTAACCAATTCGCGCCAGTAACGAGGTCCTAAATAGTAACGTCTAAGGGATCTCGAAGATCCCGAATTAGTTTACACATGTGACGAATTCTTCCCTACCAGACGCCTACTCAAAACTAAGAGGGGGAAAGATTTAATAAAAACTTTTGAGCTATTACCACTATCTGATAATCAAATGGTGATTCCGCCTATATCTTTTACAAATATTGCTTTTTCAACATTGCTACCAATCTATTGCTAGCACAGGTATCAATAGCCTTAACTACCCGTTCATGCCATGTTTGGAGTTTCTACGCACGAATCATAAGTTCTTTGGTTCGTAACGATCACAATGAACCATCCACAAGATAGAGATAGTACTTTATTAATGCCGTGATAACTATAATGTACGAGTTGATTCCCAGATCAGAAATTCTTTGATTGGGTCCACAAGCCAAATCGAACGCTTACTTTCTCAACCAACCTAATTCGGGGTTACATTCCATGAAGAAGTTATATGATAGAGAGAATGGAACGCCAAATTCATACATCTATTTAATCTTTCTGCTCACTCATTGATGTAATAGAGAGAGAGGGAATTGTCACACATTTATGGCAACTCACCGCTTCATCCGTGTACAAACCATTAAGCCGACCATGGCAATTTGTCCCTTCCATCGATTTCTCAATGCCTAGCACCTACCAAACGCCTACTCAAAACTAAGAGGGGGAGGGATGGAAGAGTAATAGCAGCATTCCAGCCAGCATACCTTTATCCGAGCCAATAATTTTGACATCCTTGAGTTGCCAGCCATTCATAGGTTTTTCCTCGTTTTGGGATAGCCAAAAAAAAGCCGAAGATCGGTAATCAATGCCAGGTGAAGCTGGAACCGTAAGGGCTATTGGGTGGGTGTCGATCTATGCCCCTCGCTTTTATTTCATCGAAAGGATCAAGTGGCTTTCGATCACGAAATGCAGGTTCAAATACAAACTCCCTCTCTCCGGTTGCTCAGATGCTACTACGCCTACGCCTGCAACAACTAATAAGGGCCCTTTTTCGAATGTTTGGAGAGGCTCACGTATTCTATATCGGACCCCCCAAACTCGCCTTTCGTCTTAAGAAAGATGGTCATTCTTCAGGGTTTCAAGAGCCGGACACATGTCGACAGACCAAGCAAGGACGGTATTCGCGATTCCTTCTCTTCCTTATTCCCGATATCGTACGACATATGCCTGCCAGATAGAGGCAAAGAGATGCCGACCCTTACAAGCCTATATACAAATACTTTTTTGTATACAGGACACAAGCCTTTGCTACAAAAGCTAGGGAATGTGCTATATGAATTAGAGGAGTTTATGAACGTTACCAGCGGATCCGAGCCTTACCTTATATTGGAGAGTTGACCCTCTTGGCTGGGCCTATTCGCTTTAACACCGGGCTTGTCTTGCTTGATTGATTGGCTTACCCTCGTGTGTCGTGCCATATTCGCTATTGGCTTATAGTTGTTTAGTTATTCTTCTATTTGTTAAACCAACGTACGTACTAGCTTGAACACCGCGCCCCTTTCTCTAATAATAAGGCAAGCAAAACATGTTGCATCCCCAAAAGCTTCTCCTTCTTTTGCACCTTTGGGTCATAGAAGACAGCTCCTTATTCTTCTTGCTTATGGGATTAAAAGATCTCTTATTCACCGCTCGGGCTTCAGGACTCAACAGACACAGGTCACTGATGTGTGGGCAGTTATTATTTCTTTTGCCAGTGATGAGATTCTCGCAAAGCCGCCTTACTAACCCTTCTATCCGGCATACCAACAACTTTTCACAAAAGCCCGATTAATTTACTTCAAAGATCAAAGAAAACCAGAGATGGCATTTCCGAGAGAAAGCTGTGGATTGAGAGGGGGAACTAGCGACCACCTTTGATTTGCAAGAAGGACGCTCGAGAGACCACCGAAGGGCGTTTAGCGCGAGCTTCCCAACGGAAAGGCCAGAAAGAGTGACCGACCACAGGGAGGGAAGTTTTTATTCCACTACTAGAACGGCACTGACAACTAATAATCATAATGGCGCTCGCCTATTCCTCTCTCTGATCTACGACCACCCTCTCTTTCTGTCGAGCTCTCTCAAACACAAGTACAGATAAGGCATGGGACTACCAGGCGCTATGAAATAGCCTAACGTCCAGTCCTACTGCTACTACCTGCCTGAGTACAGACAAGGAATATCTATCTCTTACTCAAGCAAGGGAACAAGCCGGACTCGACTTGGGAGCTCTTCCTTCTTCTTCCGAAACCATAACTCACGCTTGCTTTCTGCTCTTGACCGGTCTTGACTTCAGGCGGTTCCACCACTAGGGGGAAACGAAACAACAACAACAACTACAACACGGATCTACTGACGGACGGCGTACTCACGCGTTTCGGCTCTTGGTAGCCTACGCCTGTTCTCCGTCTTGCAGGTCCTGATTCCGTCCACTTCATGTTGCCGTGACGCCGTCTTTATGTGCTGTTAGGAACTGCCGCTGAATTTCAGAGCTATTTGCAATCGAGAACCCCCTTTAGCTGAATAGCATCCTGAGGAGTTTTGCGTTCATACCAGCTTATCCGTCCTCTTTGTCTTCGGTAAGCGAATAGCTTTAAGACTCCCCGCTGCCTGCGCACCCCCGTTGGGATCATGTTTATGGACGCGCCATTCCTTACTCGGCAGCAAACATTGTTAGAGACTAAGCTCCATTCCCAATTAACCGCCTTCCACACAGCAGAAGTTGGGAGTTAAGCCCTTCATACTGATACAATACTTCCCCTTGATAATTCTGCTCTCAAGACTCAAATTATCCACTGCCCAATCCCAGCTCATGTTTCCCAAAAGCGCCTTGGTTTTCCATGGAAACTATACCGAGACCACCCTTGTCTATAGGCTTTTTCACAGTTTCCAATTAACCCAGCGAAAGCCTTCCAATCCTCCAGCTTTAGACCAAAAAAAGAAAAAGTCTCTATAGTATTATTCTTCAGCAATAGAAAAAGGAATCCTTAGGCGGGTCCCCTAATGCATAGGAAGACCCCTAGAACTTACTTAATGAGTGTCGGTTTTCCAGCAGAGGATATAAAAAAGTATTTCCATCCCGGTAGTCTTCCACTGAACCAATCCGCCGGGGGTCTACAGTCTTCTTAGAGTTTTTGAAACACCTTTGAAAAAGGTTAGTCATAATGGCCTTATAAACAACATTACATAAACTAATGGGACGAAATTGTGATAAGCGAGAGGAGCCTTCACCTTTTGGGATAAGGGCAATAAAGGTATTATTGAGACCTCTAGGCATGGTCCCAGAGTCAAAAAAGTCCTGTATAACATCTACCACATCCGCTTTTTCCGTAACCGTAATCTAGGATTGTCCCGCTTGTAAGATTATTCAAATAGGCAACTGTTTCATTCTGAATGTTTTGCTGCCTGAGCGCCTCGAGAAAGACCATAAACATAAAAAAGAGGAACTCGAGCAGAGGCTGAAAGGCCCTTTCTCTTTCCTTACCGTCTAGCGATACCATTTACATTTGTAGGAATGCATGGGACTACTTTCTATAAAGCACTTTAGGTGGCTCTACCACTTCCGTAGGCGGCCGGAGGAGCTGAATAGGCGGCAGGAGGAGGAGCAGCTAGCCCAGCTGTAGACTTCAATGTAGAGGTTGGGAAACTATGTGCTGCGCATAAATCACCGAAGGATGCCATCAGACGATCAAAAGATTCAGGATCAAGCGGAGGTTTCTATTCCACTACTAGAATGGCACTAATGAAATGATGACTTTATCTTAATTAATACCTTCCCCTTTCTTTGGTAATGGCAGCTACGAGCTAAGCGAGGAAGTCTCCCTAACTCTGCAATTTCTGATTCGATCGGGGATCCTTTTACTGGTATTGATCGGAATGCTGTGGAATAACTAAGTCACTTGCTTTAGCTGCCGTAAGATATTGTAGGTGCTTAAATGACCGGGTGCCATAAGAGAGCATTACTTTCATATTCATATCGGGGAAAGTTGCGCGGGCAAGAACAGTGGCAAGAGGTTCTTTCTCTCCTTTTTCCCTTCTTTTCTACGGGGACGGCTAAAGCAGCAGAGAACCGATTGGCTGCGTGCATTCCCTCCACAACACCCAACGCAATCAGGATCAGGTGAATATGACTTCAGGGATTCTGTGACTAACCGCTTTAACGGAGTGCCCTTACTAGGTCCGAACTCGATGATGGAATGGCTGGGCTGGGCAAGGGCTATGAGCGGCCCCCTTATTAGTAGCCGAAGAAGGGGAGAGGAAGAGGAAAGCAATTAAGACGACTTTTAGCTACAATACAAGCTCAACTAGCGTAATTAAGCTAGCGTAAGCCAACCAACAAGCCGATTGCGCAAACGCCTTAAAAACAATAGTAGCGGCTAGCTTACTAGCTGATAGAGATGCTGTCTCAGAAGCGTAAGAGGGAGGTTACTAACCAACTGGAGCAACTTAGTCTTGTCCGAAAGCCTCAGGCGAAAGGGCAGCTCACTTATAGCTTCAAAGCGTGCTTACTTAGTGTGTAAAGACTACAGCTCCGGGCATCTGTGAAAGCGTCTGCACTCTCCTCATTCTACTCAGAAGGAGCTCCAATTCCTATGCAGAGGCAAGAAAGAAAGAAGCTAGGCTTCACCCAATCTTCCAATCAAAATCTTACGCCGAGAGGGCAAAAAGCTATACAGAAATCGATCGATAGGATGTCTTTGCATCCCTGGCCCATAAACCGTAGAAACGTCCAGAAATGGTCATACAATCAATTTAGCTATCTGGACCTAGCTCGATATCAGTAGAAGATAGAGCCGCTAGCTCGACTGGAGATGGTTACGTGCTTGTCTGAGAGGAAATGGGCGGGGTAACTCGACCGTATAGGGAGAGGGAGAAGCTAGTGTAGGGACGAGGGTGACCTAGTGTAGGACGAGCTCCCCTTTTCTTCGTAACGAGTGTTCCCCGAGCAGCAGAGCATTTATGAGTGGATGTAGCTGTGATAGCTTAGAGTTTCACTGATTGGTATGCCAAAAGACTTTGATTATGGGAGACTTTGTCTACAGGAACTCAACAAAACCCATATTGCCCTTATTCCCAAAGTCCCTAACCCTGGGAACACTGGTCAATTCAGACCCATTAGCCTGTGTAACAATTCTTACAAAATCCTATCTAAGATCCTTGCAAATAGGCTCAAACCCTTCCTCCCTTTCTGAACCCCGCGCCTTTGGCCCCTCTGGTCTTCCACTTCGCTGCGCTCAGCGCCTTTGTTCCTGAAAGACAAATTCAAGACAATATCCTTTTGGCCCATGAGTCCTATCATTACTTGAAATTGAAAAGGCGAAGAAGGAAGGCGGACCGCTCGCTATTTCTATTATCAAATCCACTATGATCGCCCGAAGCACAAGAGAAAGTCTCAGCTTAGCGTAGTTCAATCAAACGGCCTGAACCGCATCGATCAGGGTTCATCCACCACATCCGAAGTGAACAACGTATCACATCTGAAGTGAACAACCATTAATTATAAGCGACTTTATGACATAGAGAAGAGGGCGACTATATCTACATCAAAACTTGACCGATCTAACTCGCATAGCAGCTACTGCTTCTCTAACCACTTCCCTAGTTTGATTGAATGGATAAAGAAAGTCCCGGCGTGGCCCGGGTTGTGTTGGTAGGTGAATATCCAGAAGTTCATTCACAGACAGGTACGGCAGCAGGTAGGGCTGCTAGTTCAAGTGGGCCAAGCGGCCCGGTCAATCATTCTGCCATCGAAGCTGTAGGACCTATGGTTGGGCTAAGGTAAGCAGTAGGACGTACGGCTGGGCTAAGGTAAGCTAAGCTGTTGGTCTAGGAACGAAGGAGAAGCTGTGAGCAAATCCACTTCTTTGATAACTTGTTTAAGGTTCAGGAAGTCAATAACTAGGCTCAAGTCCGCCTCAGTCGAAGGGGAAGCCAAGGTTAGCTTATTTACTCGCGGGGGGACAGACTCATGGATATTTCTCAATAGTCAGAATTGAAAGACGGCAAGGAAATGAGGAGCGAAGCGAGACGTACCTACTTAGATACAGGCAAGGAAGTACAGCTTAGAGACAGGCAACCAAGTACAGAAGTAGGGAAGCTCAGCCTCAGACAACTTAGGAAATACTAATCTCTACCGACAGCGAGAAAGACAAAGCAGAAAGAGGAAAGACAGATAGGCAGAAAGATAGGAAGACAGGAAAGCAGAGATAGATAGCGGGGCTTCCTTCTTATAGTAATCAATACATAGCTTTCTTAGTCGATGGGGGATTCTTGCTAGGATAACTCAATAAGGACAATACGACAGGACAGAAGTTCACTACCTATATACCAGGATAAGCAAATGCAGTCAATCAAAGGGTATTACCAAATGAAAGAGGGCGAGGAAAGGCACCAAAGCCGGGGATGAATACCGCCCCAGATTAATCAACAAATGGGCATCGAAGGTAGGGACTCACTCGACCTTTGGGGAGAAGGGAGGTTACTTGCTCGACCAAAGGTAGGGACTCACTCGACCATAGGAGAGGGAGAGGGAGAGGAAGATTGATCAAACTTCCCAAGGGGATAGGAACGTACTGAATCAACGGGCAGGCAGACAGGACTTTAGCGAACGAGCAATCTCCGATTCCCGCTATTCAATCTCCTGATCTACGACCAACCTTATTCTTGCTTTAGCGAATCTAGCATCAGTAGCTGCTCTTGAGACAATGGCCAAGAGGTACTTCTACACCTTAAGCAGCCTTTACCTTCCCACTCTGACATATGTTGAATTAGAGATCTCTTACCGACAACAAACCAAGTGAAGCAGATTTGCGTCCTCCAACTAAAGCTTCAAGATCGGGCAGCTCTCACTTTAAGCCTTGCCCGCTGCTTTTATATGTATGGAATATAGGTAGGCACTAAATAAGATCTTTGATTGTTTCTACATCCTCCGGGTAGTCACCTCAAGATTCCAACTCCTCAGCGCGGTCAGTATCATCTTCTTAGATCGGATCAGCTACGTCTTGGTGAACAAGAATGAAAGCAGCGCCGAGAGAACCCTCATGGACTAAATAGAAGGACCTGCGGGGCGTGCCAGTAGCAAACTTCTCAAATCGATCAATTCCGTGTTACGCTCAAGGGAAGGCAAGGACCCGCTTCCTAGAAGAAAGCGACTGGTTCAGTTTATTAAGAGACGAATACTCCTAACAAAGAAAACTCTGAAGTGAAGAACTACTCATGTCCACTCAAACAGCTCAACTCCGGGACTCTCAAAGCTTGTAATAACACTTTTCGTTCTCTTCCCACCGCAGGAGGCGGGGCTTTTTCTTTCTATCAGTTTCAAATCAAAATAGATATTGATCTGGGCCTATGCCCATTACCCAAGATTACTATTCAACGCAAGAAAGAGGCGCAATAGCATCTTTCTAATATAAATTAATTCACATTCACCTTTTCCGCTAGCTGGGAGCAACTGCTTGGACTGGATGTACGCCTTTAAAGAAAGAAAGTAGATAAAAAGCTACCACTTCAGAGTGTACGGCTATCTCTCAGCTTCTGATCCCTGCCTAGATGAAGAAACGAGTGTCCATAAAGAATCATCAAGTAGGGAGAGGTGCACTTAATATAAGCTAAAACGAGAAGGCAATTCAAATTTGAAGTCAAGAACAAGAAAAGCTCATGCGAAGGTTAGACTAAAAGAAACTTTCCCGTCCTGCATATATTAGCAATGCTCTATTCCCAATGCTGACAAGAACACGCGTTGCAACTAGTAGAGTAGATTCCCGAGACCGCTGTCATTCCTGCTGATCTAGCTTCGTATTCTCGCCACTCCGGGGCATAAGATAAGAGCAATCCAGAGGACTCCCAATTCCAAAAAGTAGCTATCAATTAAACCAACCCTTCTTCATTAAAAGAGGCAAGCGGATTGTATTTATTTATTTATTTATTGCACTAGTTCCCGAAACAAACCGTTCCTGATGTGATGACCGCAAATGTATCCCGACTCGCTGAGAGTGAAACAGCCGACCTTTCTATAGAAAATCTATAGAAGAACCTTGAGCTTTGAAGCAAGTGGTCTATGCTAGCTCGTTTTCGAGAGGAAGAGTTTGCTTTTCGGCTCATGCTATGGTATCGGAATGCCTCCCATTAGGAGAAGTTGGATCAGAAACTTATTACATGCCAGCGCTACTGCTGTAGTGGGAGGCGAGGTCAACGGTAAGTGGACGAGAACCAGTAGATAATTCCACAACATCCACATTAGGAATGGAAAGACCTGGGCTGCTAGTGAGTGCAATGGGGAAAGTTTTCTCTATTCATAGTAGGTACGACGACCCTAGCAGACCCTCCCTTAATTCGAATACGTAACATGATCTCCTTCAACCCGCTTTTCTGCCTATGGCCGAGTCATAAACTATATCTATCACGGTGGAACTCTCAAAAAGCACTTTTCTAAGAACTGAGACCTGGAGCCTTCTTTCCCATCATTCAAAATACACAAAGTGTATTATAAATTGCACCACGAGTAGTTCACTACCCCTCTTCTTATGGTGTATCATCCGCTTAAATATGAATGGTAAAAGGAAGAGCTACCTCTCCCATATGCGTCTCAATTTCTTTCATCTTTCCCTCACCCACCGGTCGAATCTAAGGTGCTTATAGCGCCTGGTCAACTACCTACTTCTCTCTCGATTTGGTTGATCGCAAGCAAGCTACCTTAGCGCAGCGCTCACACCTGAATATCTCGTACCGAACTGGCTATTACGACCTGAGCTAGCTTGGATTGACAGTTCATTCCTGGCTGGAATCAATGTCTCATTTTCTTTTTCTTCGTAAGGAGGATCCCCCTTCTATACTATCTTTTGGTGGTCTGTATAAATGGTAATGCTATCGAACCCCGAGCATCTTCTTTTTGATCTGCAAATGGAAAAAGGGGAGGGCTTTAGCCCACCTATTACAGAAGAAAGTCTTTCTCTAAAGTTGCAACCTAGGATCCAGCTATGAAAGAAGCCGGCTTTACAAGCTAAAAGTGAATAAACATCTCTTCTAATTGGGATACCCAGGAGTGCCTCCACATTCTAAGAAGGTGGAACAAACTCAACCATAAAGAATACGAAGTGGGCGAGAATGAATATGAAGCAAAGAACCCGCTTCTAACCTCGTTTAACACCATGCTTCCTCCGAAGCTTTCATCTGAGTAGTCACTACGCCCTACCCTATCGCTGAGTCTTTGGAAGCGGTTTCAGTATCATTTCCATCCGAACCACTGACTTATTAAGAGAAATATGCGAAGATTCCATCTGGAGCCGAATCACTGAACAAACAAGTGTTTCGGAGATCTTTGACCAATCCTTTCCTCTGGATTCATTGTCTGCTTTGGATTTTCTCAATTGCATCGACCTTTCTTTTTCTAGGTGAATCAGATCTCAATCTTTTTTCTTTCATATTAATGGTTCCCAGCGGCTTCTTTGTTAGTAGTGCTATTAAATCTATAGATTGAAGGGCCCCGCCCGTCTGCTTATCCGTTTCTCTGATCCGTCTGTCGTTCCTCTGTAGCATGCGGTCGAACCTACTTTAAAGATCCTGCAGCCCCAAACGCTGCTATGGCCTTCTTGCCGTGAAAGTGAGGAGAGCTTAGAAGCAGCATAGCCTCGAACCAGGATTGAGAGTTTTTCTTCATCATCAGCAGCTTCTATACCCTGGAAAAGACAATGTTCGAACCCAAAATGGGGATCTTTGATCCTCCGCCCAATCTTGACTATAACTTTGGTAGTGACAGACTAGCCCATATAAGGTACAACCTAAGACGGAACTATTTTCATCGAGATGTATTTTATGTCTTTTTAAAGTTCGCCAAGGCGAATTCACCCTTAAAGCTTGCTTTCTCGCTGTTGCAGAAAAGGAGGATGCTCTAACTGAGAATTCAAGGAAGACTTGTTCCAACGCCCATTTCTTGCTAATGATGTGATGATAGAAGCACTCTCTCTCCTTTTTCTGTTTAGCCATGACAGACACCTTTATGTATGCCATTTTGAGACACCAAAAAGGAACAGAGGCTCAATCTAGATTTGTCACAACTACCAACTACCTCGAATTAAACCCAAGCCCCTCTTCTAGAGCTGTCGGAACTAAAAAAAAGAGAAGGGCGGCTCTTCAATTACCGGGGTACATCTTCATTCGCGATTCATGATAGATCAAGGGACTGACATAAACATACACAAGCGGACTAGCTTAGTCTTCTTTCTTTACTTTATGATTCCTTATACGGTCAACACAATCTGAATCGTTCAGAGCCACTTTATAACGATTGCATTTTTCATGCTTGACTAGTACCACAGTCTATGCATTGCCTTTTATCGAGAGAAAGACCAACCATCAATCACGAGATTTCTTGTTCTGATGTCTAAAACGTGCCAATTAAACTACTAGCAAGCGCTCGGATTCTTCTGATGTGCAACATCTACATAGGAAAGTTTCTCCCTTAACAGAGGTGTCGTAAGTCGCCTCTTTCTACCCATCCGCCCAAGTAAGATAGTTCAATCACTTTATTTGATAAGCAATAAGCCTTTTGCTACAGCTCCGGAGCTGCCAGCTATAACATATTACACCTACCTATACCTATTAGTTAACGGACGCTTTCACACCGTTGGTTGCTACTATTCATTTCATACTCGACGAGACGATCCTATTGCCGGTGTAGTAAACGAAGACGAAGCACGATCTTATTTCTTTTATACTTCCTTCCGCTTTCGACCTTCCCTAATCATAATTGATTGATCTTCCAAGCCACACGCCTTCATCCATCCCAAGTTGATTAAGCAGTCCCAATGCGAATTGAATAACACTAACCCTTTGAATGTTTCAGTTGCTAATGGGGCAAGAATGAAAACTAGGGGTCACACACCTAGCTTAACAATGAGTCTGCAGAACTATCAGTGGGAGACGGCTTTTTACATATTACCAGTGACTGGGTGTGAAGCTTTGCTGGGAGCGGCTTGGCTAAGAACATTGGGAGACATTGTCTGGAACTTTGATAAAATGACAATGAGATTCGGAATTGGAGTACAAAGTTACAAGGCATTCTGCCGCATGAATGCTAAGTTAGTAAGCTGCAAAATCATGACAAAACTGCTCCATCAAGAAAGAGAGGCGCCGAATCCTTGCAAGAGGGGGGGCAGACCGGTCAAAGCCAAGTCCAGACGAGCTGGCCAAAAGGCATAGGGCCAAGGCTGAGCTGGCAGGCTCATCTCACTTATTGTGTGCTTTGTTGGAATAGACTGACATCAAGGGAAAGTGCACTTTATCTCGATTCCTCTCTTTCTACAACTCTTTCTTTCCAACCCACTGCTCAGCCCCCTCCAAACTATGGCATCAAGGTCGGAAACCCCAAGGGTCGGGCCTCAACCGATCTACTGATAAGGTAAGGGGAAAGACAACTGAATAAAGAGGTCTATCCTATAAAGACGGGCTAGAGTAAACGCCAAGCGCTGGCCCATTAGTGGGTTCAATTCCAGCTTGCCTTTCATTTTCAATTGTTAGAGTAGTCTCGAGCCGCGCTCTTCTGCCATGCGAAGGGAAGATCGGATTGAAAATGGCTAGCGAACTCAACCCTTGCGGCAAGAAAAGGACTCAATAGCTCATAGCCCGGGTGTGGCTCCCCTTTATTACTTCTCTTACTTATTATTTATTGGCCTTGGCCCCCTTTGGTCCGAAATAGCCGTACGCACTCCTCCATATCCCACTCTGGAGGTAGGGCCCAAGAATCCTATATTTTTTGTTGAGTGGAAGTAGGAATGGAGTGGCTCATGCCAGACCTGAGAGATCATCCTACTTATCAGCTAGTTATCGGCTAGCTCAATCGCAAATCGGGCATCCCATGATATATTCAGCCAGCTTGTTAGCTCAGCCTCTTGCAGACCCTCGGGACTCGCCATTCTCACTTATATAGGATTCCATTTCGTCTCCACAAGTTAGCCTGTCTGCCTGCAAGGCCCAATCGAAGCAGATTGTCCCCGACCTTAAGGGTTCCGGATAGCGCCCCTTCACTTGTAGTTTCGCTACTCTAGGACATCAACACCAACTCAGGCTCCAGCCCTAACTTCAGCTTTAGATTCAACTTAAAATTAGGTACCAGCCTTGGCCTAGGCATCGGTTTCCTTCTTCGTAGTCTTCTTCTTCACAGTTTCCCTCGGATTCGGCATAGCCTTCTTCAGATTATTCATCCTTGTCTTCGTCTCTGTCTACCAGATCGGATCCAATCAAAGCAGTTCGTCCCCCTTCTCAAGTTCCGGAGGGTGGCTCTTCACTTGGTGTTCACTATTCTTTTGTATTGGCACTAACAATGGCACCGACTTTAACTTTGACTTAGTCCTCCGCTCATGAATCTGGCTATCTCAAGATATCCGGATTCCATTCCTTTCTGATGCGCCTTATGTTTCCAAAAGGTAAGACTTTCCCCTTCCAGGGTGACCCCATTTGCCCGAGCCCTAATCGAGGAATGGCAATCTCGTTTCGGCCTGGCCTTGTCTCTTCTCTCTGAAGGCTGTTCCTATTCATATTCAAATTGTTAGATAGCTTCTATCTTTCAGTTTATATCTTTGGTTCTCGAGGTTCTCAAGTTTCAATCCAGATGTAATGGATTGTATTTCACCCTCGCGATAATAGCTATATGGGTAAATTGCTTGACGATCTATCCAAAAGGAGCCGTGTCCATGCGGTTTTCCTCTCTCGCATAGAGCCAACCTTACTCTATGTGCTGTCCTGGGTGGGCTACCATCCTTTTCCATTCCACTACCTTACATGTTAGCTCGTCTCTGTCTTCGTCTTTGTGTCTGCCGATTCAATTGATGCTGCTCGTCCGTCAGGATGGCTCGACGTGGATCCCTATTCTTATTCCTAGTTCCACCTTCTTGACATAGTTTCCGTCTCTTGAATACCAACTTTCTGCAGGGGTGGATTGAGCGGTGGCAACGTCCGAAAGGTATGATTTAGTAGTAGATGGCCCCTTCCCTTCCGTGTTTGAAACGGCTTAAGAGCGCCTCGCCTTGGTCGGCGAGAAGAAACATAGAAAAGAAAGAAGGTATGAAATCCTTAGCTCCACCACGTGTTAAGCATACGAGAATTGAGACTGCTACCAGCCCCGGGAATTCCATAGCTGTTAGCTCTGACCCCAAAACATCCAAGGTACCTTGAAATGACTAGGAGCTCGCATGAACCCATATCAACCCATCTTCAATCAAGAGAACCGGAACTAGCTGGAAGAGAAAAAGAAGTAGATTAGGACTGCCTTTTAGCATTAGCTGGCGGGGAACTAAGAGAGAGTTCAGCAGGAAGGGAAGGAAATCTTCAACTTAAACTTCAACTCGCGTAAAGGGAGAAAGAAAAGAACTGGAAATGCATAGGATATACTCGATTAAATTATGAATGAAAATCGCAACTACTGGTACAATAGATACATACGGGTACTACTGGCCCACTATCGCTAGACGGAATGACACTCTTGTTATACGGAATCACACTAGCACTCTTAGCTCTTTAGCTATTACGCTTGGTAGTAAGGCGAGGAATGATAGCAAGAGTGCTTTACGAGAAAGAACCCTTTACCCTTTTTCTCTTTGACCTTGACCTAGCCCTTGCTTTGCTCGTTTGACACCTTGACTGGCTAACTAAGAGACTAGTCCCCTTTCTGGCTGGAAAAGTAAGTAGGTGGGGTGTTGAAAAACTTATCCTTCAAGTGAAAAGAAAAAAGTGCCTGCTTAATCTGCAAAGGAAATAGGATAACCTTAGTCCAGGTGATAGTACACTCCATCTTTCTTTCCCATTTGAAAGAGTGCTTCCTGCGCTTGCCTAAGGGACAGAGACCGCTGGACTGGGATTAGGATAGGGTTACACAAGGCCTGACCTTAGCATTCCAATTAGATACCCCTTTAGATACTCTGCTACATCAACAAGAAAGAAGAAGATAAAAAAATGATGTCTCTTGCTGAAGTGTTTGGGAACATCAGTTAGACCAGACATTGAGCCTATTGAAAGCACAATTCAATTCCTGCTCCTAGACATTCAGATTAAGATAATAGTGAGAGCGATAGACAGAGAAGTATAGAATGCTATTGTTTCAGAATCCAACACTTGTAAACTCATATCTCCAGGGACGGAGGTACCTTAGATTAGAAGCCCATACATAAGGACAGGGACTGAGCTTAGGACTGCAGGAAAGAGGATAGCCACTAGGCCAGCTACTAGAGACACACACACTAAAAAAGATATGGGGAAAGCATATTCTCTAGGAGAAAGAAAGACATCCATCTTGGCTGACAGGGCTGACCCTGACTCTGATGCTTGACTAGAAATTATACTTGCTTCACTTGAAAGTACAATTTGAACTTCAAGGCTTTAAAGGAAAGAGACTTATAGATTGGCTTGAAAACTCCCCAGAGATAAAACATCTTAATTAGAAGAAGAGGTCTTTCTTGATCCTGGAGAGGTAAAGATTGAGACAGGTTGTCAGAGTCATTTCTATTGCTGCCTAAGAGCCCTACCCCTACTTAAGATATTGCTTGAAAGGCGTTGGTTGAGTGACTGCACTTGCCCCTTTGACTGCTGGATTGATTGACTTTGCCAGCTTCAAACCCTACTGTTCTAAGGATAAGGAAAGGGACTGAAAGGGGATGAAAATATAGCTCATATTCTTCTCTTCCTTAGACCCACCATCTATCTAGTTAGCCTCCTCGGTGAAAGAAAGGGAAAGAATTTTTAATATTAGCTCTTCCGGAGCACTCTCTTAGCTTAGCTATCTACTAGGGAATCTTATCTAAAGCCTACGATATTTGACTTCTCTCTTTTCCTTGAGATGCTTCCAGTGCGCTTCAGGGGTTCTCGAGTCCGGGAAAGGGGAAGGACAGAGAGGATACCATCTAAGAAGGACAGGGAGGAGACCGCCTCTAAGACTACTCTCCTGGATGAGAAAACTACCCGAGGGCTCGAAGTGAATGAAGAATGATTGAGATGATAGCTAGGATGAACTTGAAAAGATCACAGCGCATTCTTTCAAAGAGAAGAAGCGATTCTAGCAAAGAGAAGAAAGTCTCAAAGAAGCCATTCGTAAACCTACAACTGACTTACTACTATCTTCTTATAAGACAGACTGGGAGACAGAAGGGAGGCTCTATTCAACCATTCTAAAAAAGACTGGCTACCGTATAAGAAGAAAGAAGAGACTGCCTACTGCTTTGAAAGCGGCTTGGAAGGAAGGAAAGACTCCATAACCAAAAGGCAAAATATTCACCAAAGCTCTCAGTGTCAAGCGTTTTGAACTGTTGAGGACAGGAAATCGTACAGGCCCAGAAGCTCATAGGCCCACGGCGCCTATTGATAGAACGAGTGGCTAATTCCTTTGGTTGGATTATCATCCTTCCTCCCTGCCGGCTTCCCCGGAGCCATAGGTTGGTGACTTGGCCGTGCTAGTGGCTGCAATGGCCTCATCCTGGGCAACTAGTTGAGGCATATTCCACTTTAGTTATCCCAACGCTTCGCAACTAGTCTGATAGCGGAGTGAAGCTTAAAGAAATTCCATTCCTTTCCGTGCCGTGCCGGTCAGCTAGGCCCACTAAGGCTAAGTGATAGAGTAAGGTGCGAAGCAAAGTCATATCGTAGTCAGTTAAGCGAGATGGAATAAAAAAACGAAAAGAGTTATCCCGAGATGCATGAATAAATTTCTTTCTCGATGCGGATCACAGCCTAGTTTCGTAGCCAAGGGGCGAAGGGAAGGTAAGAAAGATTATTACCCAAAAAGAGCAAGCCGACCCTCCATTTGGGCGCGAAACAGGAAGGGTCCGCAGGAGAAGAGGGGCCAGCCAACCCCTATTATCACCGCAAGCACTTGGGTAGACCCGATACACGGGAACCAGCATTCGTGGGACATACCCATATTCTGTAAGAAACAAAACAGGCCCTTAGTGCTTAAGATATGGAGAAAGAAGGTTCTGAAAGAATTGCAGTGACTACGCTGCCTTGCCACTAACGGTTTCGGGTGTCCAGAAGGTGGAGCAACAACAGTTGACGGTTTACCCGACTCTCGATCAGCAAGCGGACTGGAATCAGAGTGATAGGGCGTACCCCAACCAAAGAAAGATGAAGGAAGTGAAAACAGAATTCCACGATTCATATGAAAGGCCGCTACAAGACAGGCAATTCAAGTTGCGGCTAGGGGAAACCTTGGATAAGGGGGAAACGTGGCAAACTGATGATTGACCGAAGCGGACGAAGAGGCGATCAGAACTGAAGCTAAGGATAACTGAAGTAGCAATAAGAACTTTGACAAATCATGAACGAGGAGCTACGCCCCGAATATGCTCTAAGGTGGGGACAAGAACGAGCATGTGAACGAAAGTATGAAAATGCGAGATTTTCTACTGAACTTATGGGCAAAGGTCGGCTTTGGACTCCACGTGTAGTCGGTGCTCCGTCCCCCAGAGGAAGCCCCCCTTTCTTTTTGGTTGTAGTCAGACACCTAACCGTTCAACCTCGTAGGCATCTTTCTATTAACCAAATCTGATACCGTCAGGTACGGAATGAAATAAAAGGACTTCTTCGGCCCCTGCGCCTAGTGGTGCTTTCGGCTTGAAAAACCACGTGAGTGCTCTTATTGGACCAGAGCTTTGGCTACTCCCTGTTGTCTTTGAAAGAAATTTACTGAAACCTGATGCGCAGAACCCTTCGTACAAAAATGAAAGAT